TTTTATTTATATTTTATATAATATATTTTTTATATTAATATATTTATATTATATATTTTTTATATTTCTATATTATCTATATAATATAGTATATAGATAAAACAATTATAAAATTATAATAAATATAATATAGTATATAGATAAAACAATTATAAAATTATAATAAATATAGGAATTAAGAAGATTTAAACGGAAATATCGACAAATTCTTGAGGAGTCAAAAAAAGAAAGGAAAAAAAGTTAAGTCTTCTAATTTCATATCTATACGATTTTACTATCAGAATAGCATATATAGTAATGATTCAATGGGTCAGGTCCACTTCCTTTTTTGTTCATTAAAAATCTTTCCACTGGAATGGATTTTTTTGGAAATTGGAATATCTAATTTGGTTATTCAAGAGGTAACTTAATCAATTAAGCAGTATTTATAATTTATAATAATTCAAATTTTTAAATAAATCCTTAACTTTATAACTATATAACTAGTAGACTCTAACTTAGTAGAAAAATACTCTATTATCCCGTCAGTTACTTGGTTTTTACAAATACAGAATACTAATATCTGTATTCTTCTTTCATTTCAAATATGAATATTGTGCTTGGAGGTTTAGGAAAAAATCAGAGCCCCTTATCGGATTTGAACCGATGACTTACGCCTTACCATGGCGTTACTCTACCACTGAGTTAAAAGGGCTTATTTACTGTTTGATGAATTCCTGAATAGATTGCTATATCGAAAAAATGTCTATATCCTATAGCTAGATATAGCTAGATAAAATCCATAATACATAGATAAACATAATACATAGATAATACACTAGTACATCCAGTAGACTCATAGTAGTTGATTGGTAGTTCATGTTGATGGTTCCGTTTTGAATAATAATAAATGGATTTACCGCGCAAGTCTAGGGTAAAGTGCAATAAATTGTTTGAAAATCGAACCTATTTTCTTTTCTTGAATGAAATTTTTCCCAACAGAATAAAGTTCACTTACATGTACACTTGCCAATTCAACTGAAACATCAATTTCAAGATATTTCGACGAATCATGTGATGAAGAGATTCTCCTTGGCCTTTTCCCTGAACAAAATGAAAAGGATTTTAAAAACTTTATTTTCCCGGGTCCCGGTTACTAAATTTATTGGTTCTAAATTTCCTGTTTTATTTAATAGGAGATTAAGAATATCTTATATTAAGAATATCTTATATTAAGAATATCTTATGTTAACACTGAATGAACTGAAAACTAAAAGAGAAAGAAATAAAACCTAATCCCACCCCTTTTTAGACTAATTAGACGAATGACTCCACGCAAAAATCCTATCCTTTTTTTATTTTTTATTTTAGACTAAAACTAAATATTATAAATTTAGATTATAAATATATACTAATTATAATAATATAGATATATTTAATTTAGACTAAATACTATATCTATATAATATATCTATATAATATCTATATAATATATCTATATAATATCTATATATATCATATAGATATAGTTATATAGATATAGTTAGTTAGTAGATATAGTTAGTATAGTTAGTTAGCGATGGAATATAGAGCACTGAGTGGTGATTAGAATGAATCATTCCTCAGTGACGAATCACCCCAAAATTCTCTACACCTTAGTATTGACAATTTAAAAAAACTGATGATACTATGATCATAGTATGATGGCGGTTGGACAAGCAGGCCCCCATCGTCTAGTGGTTCAGGACATCTCTCTTTCAAGGAGGCAGCGGGGATTCGAATTCCCCTGGGGGTAGGATACTACGAAAGAAAGGTAATCATGGATTACCAATAAGTTTTAAAGCGATTCGTCCTGGGTCGATGCCCGAGCGGTTAATGGGGACGGACTGTAAATTCGTTGGCAATATGCCTACGCTGGTTCAAATCCAGCTCGGCCCAACAATTCGTCAATTTATCACGAGAGGTTATAACCCCCTTGCCCTTCATAAATACTCGATACGGAGATAAAAAAGACTAAAAATCTTTGCTAGATCCCCTATTTCATTGGGATTGTAGTTCAATTGGTCAGAGCACCGCCCTGTCAAGGCGGAAGCTGCGGGTTCGAGCCCCGTCAGTCCCGGCGGATCCAATAAAAAAAAATACATCAATCAATCCATCTATTACCTTCTATGACTATGAAAGGGAGCCGGGGGTAAAATATTTTTCCCAAACTAAAAAGGGTTCTTTAATTTCCCTTTCGTTCCCTTTTTGGCAGGATAAAGGGCGTATTAGTACAATTTTTGGTAGCATTATACTAAGTATTCCAAGTCTCTTTTTTCGATTATTCCAGATACCTGGAATAGACTAATATATATATATTATATATATATATATTTTTATTTTTTATTTGTAACTAATCGAAGTAGAGGGGTGGTCTGATGATACTTGATCAGATGGTTGTACATGAAAAAATGCAAGGTACGTTAGAGAAAAAAGAACGGAACCAAATAAAGGAATTTTAGATTGGGCCCCGAATCTAAATTGGGGTTCGGTACGGCTAAAAAACCCCTATGTTATACTCTTCCGTTTTGACGACGAATTTTTTTGGTAACTCGGGTAGTGTTATTCATGATATGGATCTTATTTCAAAACATTGAGAGGTAATTGATTCGAAAGGTTTATGATCTCTAGGGGATTAAATCCCGAGTTATTGTGAAGTAAAAAAAGATTATATTATGGAAGTAAATATTCTTGCATTTATTGCTACTGTGCTATTCATTCTAGTTCCTACGGCCTTTCTACTTATAATTTACGTAAAAACAGTCAGTGAAAAAAATTAATTGGAATTTAGCTTGACTTATTAAGTTTAAGTTCTTATCCAAAATAAATAAATAAATAAAAGGGATTCGAATTTTAGCGTCTTAAAAATAAAGGAAATAAGCTAATTCTGGTCGGGGTAGTATTCTAATAGATAGACCCTATGGTCTATCTATTAGAGTGTAGAATGTGTAAAAGTCTACTTTATAATCATAATAATCATAATATTTATTATTTATAATAAATAATGTATAATTGTATAATAAATAATAAAATACAATTTCAAAAATTCTAAAGCAAGTAGTAAGTGTGTAATATGGGACTCATCCGAGTGAAGGTTCTCTTATGTATAATATCTCGTTCGACAACCACGATGTCTGTGTAAATAACACTTTTCCTATTAATAGAATTCATAGCAATATGCATGTATACTTAACCAAACGACTTATTAATTTAATTATTAATTAAATTAAAGAAGGAATAATCCCCTTAGTACTCCTACATAATTCTGTGGTAAGAACCCGTTGATTGAAATAGAATGATTCGCAATCATTTTTATTATTTTATTATAATGAATTTCCTTTTCTCAGTATTCCTTTCGAAATACAAAGATCAAAGATGGGAGTTGGTGAAATATCTGTTTGATTGAAAAAGTGTGATATAATGGATTACTCCATCGGAATCGAATGGAATTCAAAATATTTTTTCGTTTTAAATAGTGCAAAACGTGTTGCAGAACGATCTAGAAAACAATTGATACAGTTTGATTAATTAGTAATACTCCTAGAGTCCACTTCTTCCCCACACTATAAGTGAAAGGGAAAATGTAAAGACTACCATTAAAGCAGCCCAAGCGAGACTTACTATATCCATGTGAATTATGTCCCCTTATCTATATAAATAGGATCTCTCAAAATATGAAGGAATTGAATTGTTCTATTCCTCTATACTAAATAGTATAGTGGAATCCATGGTGCAGAGTCAAAAAAGGGATTCGGACCGAATAATATCGATATCCCAACTTACTAAATTAACTTCTACTAAATGAACTCATTTAATGACAAATTCCTGGACGATTTCGAAACATTAAAACATTTTAAAACATTAAATAAAAGGAAAGATGAATATAAAGCAAAATACGTAATAACATCTCTAGCAAATGTTACTAATGTAAAACATGTAGGAAAAATAAGGACTTTTTGGTTATTGATACTCAGATACTCATAAGTAAAAAGATAAATCAATATCGAATTGTGTATTTGATCGAATGCATAACCCTTTTCAACCATCTCTGTGAAAAAGTGGAGAGATAATATACTCTTGATTCGAGGTTGCTGAAAAAAAATTCTTTCCAATTTCTTAATGGAGGCCAAGAGAATCACGAAGTTTTTATACGGTTAGAATATATTATATTGTTGAATCCTCGATTTTTTTACATTTACACTTTTTTTGAAAACCGCTACTCGCCTGTTTCGAATCAAACAAGTATCAAGAACTCCCTTTTTCTGCTTCTATGAGAAAAAATTTGGTGAGTTCTATTAGCAGCACAAAAGTAGGGTTTCACACCTTTTGTTGATCAGGCGACACCCGGATTTGAACTGGGGAAAAAGGATTTGCAGTCCCCCGCCTTACCACTCGGCCATGCCGCCAAAACGATATAAAATTAGAGAAATAGGAAATATATCCTGTATTACTGCACTTACTTTTCTTGTATTTATTCTATGTGTACACGCTGTGCGTTGGGGGTTACGTTTTTTTAATCCCTTTTTGCCTAAAAGAAACTTTTCGCTTTCCGTTGGATTTGATACCCCGCGTAGAGTATCTCAAAATAACCAACTTTTCCCACGTTCTAGTCTGTCTGTTTTCATTCGCAAAAGTCAAACAAATTTGAACCATTAACTTGTTGGAAATGCAGGAACGATTTGAGTTGAATCTCAAAGTTTTTTTTTCTTTTCTTAATGACATAAAAACATATAAATTGATACATTACTATTGAGTTTAAAAACCCTTCTCAATTTAAATTATAGCAACAATTATGAGTATATGTAAACCCCAACTTTATTTCTTTATTTTAAATTTTTTATATTTTAATTCTAATATATGTATGATATGCTTATGTTGACTAGAAGAAATTCTCATAAAATTTTCATAGCTCAGAGTTGAATAAAAAATTTCTATTTTAGTACAAACCGGGTTGTTTAAAATATGAACATCAATACAAAAAA